GTTTATGGGGGGTAGTATGGGATCCGTAGTCGGAGAGAAAATCACCCGTTTGATTGAACACGCTGCCAATCAAAATTTACCTCTTATTATAGTGTGTGCTTCTGGGGGGGCGCGCATGCAGGAAGGAAGTTTGAGCTTGATGCAAATGGCTAAAATATCGTCTGCTTTATATGATTATCAATTAAATAAAAAATTATTTTATGTATCAATCCTTACATCTCCGACAACTGGTGGAGTGACAGCTAGTTTTGGTATGTTGGGGGATATCATTATTGCCGAACCCAATGCCTACATTGCATTTGCAGGTAAAAGAGTAATTGAACAAACATTGAATAAAACAGTACCCGAAGGTTCACAAGCAGCTGAATACTTATTCCAGAAGGGTTTATTCGACCTAATTGTACCACGTAATCTTTTAAAAAGCGTTCTGAGTGAGTTATTTAAGCTCCACGCCTTTTTTCCTTTGAATCAAAAGTCAAGCAAAATCAAGTAGAGCACTAAGTTCAATTATTTTTTTTGTGTTTGTAGCAAAAAGTAGTTAGTTTATCGGAATCAAAGTAAATAAGATAATAATGGCCTTTTCTTTGGTGATAGAAGATCGAATTGTAGAAAGAATCAAAACGAAAGTTGAGGATAACTCTTTTTTTGACCTATATTCCTGATTACGAATCAAGAAACCTTTATCACCAAGAGTGAGTTCTTCCGTTCGTGAAATTAGTAAAATAAAATGAATTTGGTCTTGTCTTAGGTATATAATTTGAAATTTCAATATAGATAATAGAGTTTTGTATCTTTCTCTATCTACCGAAAAACCATTTTAGCTAAAAATCCATGTTGGGTCGGATTCGAACGAATCCTTCGATAATCGGTAAAAAACTCTTTATCTATTTTTAGAAAATTAGAAGACAAGAACAAAAGACAAAGAAATGAAGAAAAATAATAAAGTTTATTATCATTATCATACATATCTTTCTCATGGAGGAGATGAATAAGTCCATTTATTTAGTTCTACAGTTCTACATTCTTTGCACTTATTCTTATTATACGTACTCAGTTAGATTTAGATATATCGATACTTCGATCTATACTAAGAATTTAAAATTCTTCAAATTCTATTAATAATAAATATTATCTAATTAGAATTCAAATTCTTAATTTAATTATAATTATTACAAGATATCTTTATTTATATAATAACATAATAACAGATACAAATAGTAAATCGAGGTACCCCTTCTATGACAAATTTGAACCTTCCATCTATTTTTGTGCCGTTAGTAGGCCTAGTCTTTCCGGCAATTGCAATGGCTTCTTTATTTCTTCATGTTCAAAAAAACAAGATTGTTTAGATCCGCTGGGACCCAATCTCATCCATTTTTTTTTTGAAAACGTGGACTTGTATCATAACACGGATATCTATTTATTGGAATATAGTATAACATGTGATTTCCACCGAACATAAAGGAAAAAACTCTTATGCCCGCAGAAACATGATATATGGATATATCAATTCTAGCAATTTTCAAATAGATCAGGATCTCTGGATGGCTGAAATGTAGTCGGTGAATCTATATGTATATCGATATGTATAGTGGGATCGTATTAAATAAAGAGTATGTTATTATTTTAGATTTAACCAATTTGATGAATTACTCCTAAAGGTTGACATCAAACTAGTGCTAGTTCATCTCAAACTAGTGCTAGTTGATGAGAGTTACTTCGGAAACAAAAAAGTAAAGTCAAATTTCTCTGGGGTATTATCTCAATTCCAATAAAATGCAATCGAGTAAAGTATGACTTGGCGATCAGACGATATATGGATAGAACTTATAACGGGGTCTCGAAAAATAAGTAATTTCTGCTGGGCCTTGATCCTTTTTTTAGGTTCATTAGGCTTCTTATTAGTTGGAACTTCCAGTTATCTTGGTAGAAATTTGCTATCTTTTTTTCCGCCTCAGCAAATCATTTTTTTTCCACAAGGAATCGTGATGTCTTTCTACGGAATTGCGGGTCTCTTTATTAGCTCTTATTTGTGGTGCACAATTTCCTGGAATGTAGGTAGTGGTTATGATCGATTCGATAGAAAGGAAGGAATAGTCTGTATTTTTCGTTGGGGATTTCCGGGAAAAAATCGTCGCATATTCCTCCGATTCCTTATAAAAGATATTCAGTCCGTTAGAATAGAAGTTAAAGAGGGTATTTATGCTCGTCGTGTTCTTTATATGGACATCCGAGGCCAGGGGTCCATTCCCTTGACCCGTACTGATGAGAATTTGACTCCACGAGAAATTGAACAAAAGGCTGCTGAATTAGCCTATTTCTTGCGTGTACCAATTGAAGTATTTTGATAAATTGAGAATCAGAACGTTCATTCAATTAAAGAAAACGTATATGAAAGAACCATAAAACGAAACTCTTTTTATGGTCTTTATGCGTTTTATGGTCTTTATGCGCACGCAATTCAATAACAAATAACAAATCGAAATAATAGATTCATCTCAGACGGCAAACCATTTCGAAAGCAAGAATTTTTTTTAGTTCAATATTTGTTGGAATTGACACTTTAGATCCAGATAGATCGTATCTTGTAAATTTGAAATTCTTTCTTTTGTATTCTTTAATGACCAACAATTGGATTTCTTAATTAAATACTGAGAACTAGCCAATTTATCCTTTGCCAGTCATTTTTTTTTGATCATCCTAATATCTTTCCCTCAATTATTCTATTCCTGACTATGGGTAATCAGTGAAATTTTTTCGAAATATTGGATATTTTGATAGCAAAGGAGTTCTTTCGTCTCAAAATCTGAATAATATTCATTACTTAAAGTGGTTCTTTCGATCATTCATCGAAAGGATACACTTTATTTTTAATTTGACCAATTGAGATATCAGGAAACAATATTCTAAATTTCTTCATTCGAAGTGAATTCTTAGCCTATTTCTGTATTCTTTCTAGATTCAAAGACTAACCACAAAATCACAAAGAAAATAGATTCATAAGTTCGATACCTTGTATAAAACTCATGTGTGTAAGAAATATTCGATCGCATAGAGTGTACGAATGGGTTGATTAACAATTTACAGACGAAAAAATGGCAAAAAAGAAAGCATTCACTCCTCTTTTCTATCTTGCATCTATAGTATTTTTGCCCTGGTGGATTTCTTTCTCAGTTAATAAATGTCTGGAATCTTGGGTTACTAATTGGTGGAATACTGGGCAATCCCAAATTGTCTTGAATAATATTCAAGAAAAGAGTCTTCTAGAAAAATTCAGAGAATTAGAGGAACTCCTCTTCTTGGACGAAATGATCAAGGAATACTCGGAAACACATCTCGAAGAGTTTGGGATAGGAATCCATAAAGAAACGATCCAATTAATCACGATACAAAATGAGAATCGTATGGATACGATTTTGCACTTCTCAACAAATATCATCTGGTTTGGTATTCTAAGCGGGTATTCAATTTTGGGTAAGGAAAAACTTGTTATTCTTAACTCTTGGGCTCAGGAATTCCTATATAACTTAAGTGACACAGCAAAAGCTTTGTGTCTTCTTCTAGTAACTGAGTTTTTTCTCGGATATCATTCACCCCCAGGTTGGGAATTCGCTATACGCTCTATCTATAACGAGGTTGGAGTTGTTGCGAATGAGCAAACTATAACTATTCTTGTTTGCATCCTTCCAGTAATTTTTGATACATGTTTTAAATATTGGCTTTTCCGTTATTTAACTAGTCTGTCTCCGTCAATTTTACTGATTTATGATTCAATAACTGAATGATAAAGGATCCATTGATATTAATCTAATCCAATTAGAATGCTTGGTACTTTGTAGTTGTACATAAGCAAAGTATTGAAAATCATATTTACTCTTCCTATTTCTAACCATCGGGAAGATTCATCCTAGATTATTCCAGCAAATAGCAGAATCGTGGCTAGGGAACTATACTAGCGACCTACCCAATTTATTGTAGAAATTTTCGCGATCAATGATTGGACCATGCAAACTAGAAATGCTTTTTCTTGGCTAAAGAAACAGATTACTCGATCTATTTCCGTATCGCTCATGATATATATCTTAACTCGGACGTCCATTTCAAGTGCATATCCCATTTTTGCACAGCAGGGTTATGAAAATCCACGAGAAGCGACTGGGCGTATTGTATGTGCCAATTGCCATTTAGCTAATAAGCCCGTGGAAATTGAGGTTCCACAAGCGGTACTTCCTGATACTGTATTTGAAGCAGTTGTTCGAATTCCTTATGATATGCAACTGAAACAGGTTCTTGCTAATGGTAAAAAAGGGGGGTTGAACGTCGGGGCTGTTCTTATTTTACCGGAGGGGTTTGAATTAGCCCCTCCCGATCGTATTTCTCCTGAGATGAAAGAAAAGATTGGCAATTTGTCTTTTCAGAGCTATCGCCCCAATAAAACAAATATTCTTGTGGTAGGCCCTGTCCCTGGTAAAAAATATAGTGAAATAACCTTCCCTATTCTTTCCCCGGACCCTGCTACTAAGAAGGATGTTCACTTCTTAAAATATCCTATATACGTAGGCGGGAACAGGGGAAGGGGTCAGATTTATCCCGACGGCAACAAGAGTAACAATACAGTTTATAATGCTACAGCAGCAGGTATAGTAAGCAAAATCATACGAAAAGAAAAAGGGGGGTATGAGATAACCATAACGGATGCGTCAGAGGGACGTCAAGTGGTTGATATTATCCCTCCCGGACCAGAACTTCTTGTTTCCGAGGGCGAATCTATCAAATTTGATCAACCATTAACGAGTAATCCTAATGTAGGCGGATTTGGTCAGGGAGATGCAGAAATAGTACTTCAAGATCCATTACGTGTCCAAGGACTTTTGTTCTTCTTGGCATCTGTTATTTTGGCACAAATCTTTTTGGTTCTTAAAAAGAAACAGTTCGAGAAGGTTCAATTGGCCGAAATGAATTTCTAGATTCGCAGATTTATCGATATCAAGTACGTAAAA